GTTTCGTTTTTGAATGAAGTTACACGATCCAGTTCGTTTATTCTCGACGACTTGGTTGATAGGAATTGCGAGATGGCTAGATCTTAGAAATGATGAATCGATTTCATTTTATATGCCTGTCACTTTCTCTTTGTTCGTGCCGTCTATAATGATAGATGAATCCAAAACTTTCAATTGGACTTATTATTTCAATTGGTATTTTTGTATATTTTCCTATGTTAGAAAAAAGGAAACTTAGGTAAATGCTTTAGAAACATATGTATAAAAATACCATATTTCATTTAGCCCTTTCATGCTTACTATAACCAGTTATTTCGGTTTTCTACTAGTGGCTTTAACTATAACTTCAGCTTTATTTATTGGTCTGAGCAAGATACGACTTATTTAAAATTTCTATTTGAAAGAAACAATTCAGAAAGGAAATGCTTCTGTGAGATTCTGTGTATTCTAGAGTTACTTACCATGTCAATTGTCAATTCTTGGTCATTGAGATTCACATCAATTCGGATTAATATTTAGGTATAGATATTACCGCTTTTTTTCTCCTTTTCAAAAAATGGAAATGATTGAAGTTTTTCTATTTGGAATCGTGTTAGGTCTAATTCCTATTACTTTGGCTGGATTATTCGTAACTGCATATTTACAATACAGGCGTGGCGATCAGTTGGACCTTTGATTAATTAACATTTCTTTTTTTGATTGGCCTCCTTCTTTCTTTAATCCACAGGAAGTCAAATTCTAATTGTTGTGCAAGCGACTGAATCCATTTCAGTCTAATTGAATTCATGAAGAAAAAATCACGCTCTGTAGGATTTGAACCTACGACATCGGGTTTTGGAGACCCACGTTCTACCGAACTGAACTAAGAGCGCTTTCTTATCAGAATAGAAAAGGATGTAAAGAAAAGATTTTTTTTAAACTAATCCATTTTCATTTTATATCCATATATTCTATAGTTTCATAAAAATGAACTTCTGCGCAAAGCAATTTGAATCGATCTCAGTTGATTCCTCGTTACTGCTCAATAGGGGCAGTAATAGGTAGGGATGACAGGATTTGAACCCGTGACATTTTGTACCCAAAACAAACGCGCTACCAAGCTGCGCCACATCCCTTCAATTGTTCTACAGTATAATTGTAGAGAATTCCTTTCTTGTTTTCCACATCCCTATTTCTTGCATTGAGACACACAGCTTTTCTGCCCATTTCGTCTTTTTTGGCCTCATTTAACATATTTTTACATATAATAATAAGAAAAGGAAATCTTATGGATCGTTGTACATTTCAATTGGAATTAGGGATTCCGTGTACAACTCTAAGCGGCCCTTAACTACATATGCATCTGATCATATATGCATTATCTTTATGTATTACAATAAAAAAAAAGGAGGTTTTTCAATGCGAGATCTAAAAACATATCTCTCCGTGGCCCCAGTACTAAGTACGTTATGGTTCGGGGCTTTAGCAGGTATATTGATAGAGATTAATCGTTTTTTCCCCGATGCGTTGACATTCCCCTTTTTTTCATTCTAGCTATTGACACCGGAAGGAATCAAGAAGATTAGAAATAGAATCAAATATCTGTGACTGATCCCCCTCCCTCTTTTCTCTTTTTTCCCTTTTTTCTAATTTTTAGAATTTAGAATAAGGGATGAAAGAGAAAGAATCAAAAAGGATTCAACGTCTGCGAGACTCAGGTTCAAATTCGAATTAAAAATGGAGACGTGGGGGTAGAGTAGAAAAATCGGGGTCTAGGGCAAGAATACAAGATCTTTAACTGCCCTTCGGAGTTAAATAGAATTTCGAACTCATTCTCATTGTTTTACTTATTATTTACTATGGCTTTGCTTTGATTTAATTGATTTTGATCTTTTAGAGTTGGATTTCAAGTTAATAACTTTTATTTTTTCCTTCCTTTCTTTTTCTTCATTTCGAATCAAAATAGAAGAGTTGAGTAAATCAAAAATCCAAAGGAGGTTCATGGCCAAGAGAAAAGATGCGCGGGTAACGATAATTTTGGAATGTACCAGTTGTATACAAAACGGTGTTAAGAAGGTATCAACGGGTATTTCCAGATATATTACTCAAAAGAACCGGCACAATACGCCCAATCGATTAGAATTGAGAAAATTCTGTCCCTATTGTTACAAACATATGATTCATGGGGAAATAAAGAAATAGATTGAACCGAGTATGTCTTATCCTTGAAAGGGGAAAAATAACATTATATAGAACACATTGAAATATAAATAGAAGATATTGCATTTAAATAAAAAGAATCCTATTTGGAGTTAAAATTACAATTAAGAAATATTTCGGGATAAGAAATAAACTAAACAAACAAACCATGGATAAATCCAAGCGACCTTTTCTTAAATCCAAGCGATCTTTTCGTAGGCGTTTGCCCCCGATTCAATCGGGGGATCGAATTGATTATAGAAACATGAGTTTAATTAGTCGATTTATTAGTGAACAGGGAAAAATATTATCTAGACGAGTAAATAGATTGACCTTGAAACAACAACGATTAATTACTATTGCTATAAAACAAGCTCGTATTTTATCTTTGTTACCTTTTCTCAATAATGAGAAACAATTTGAAAGAATCGAGTCGACCACTAGAACTACTGGTCTTAGAACCAGAAATAAATAGGCTTATTTTTTGTTCACTTCAATCAGAATTCCAATTTGAACTCAAACATGGATTGGTGTTTTATTTGACAAATCTTAGAATCCAGATTATTGTGTCGTAAAAAAAAAAAACGAAAACGAATCGGAAAAAAAGATTTTTTTATTGAACGTGTTCATTCATTTTGACTACTTTAGTGCATTTCTCATAGTAATTTTGACTTCAACTCCACCCTCCCGGAGTTCATTCTCCGGGGAACCCCATTTAAATTATTTCGGTGTATTCTTTCCAATCTACTTTTTCTCTGATTTCGTTGGAAATCATATAAAGACAATTCCTATTTGATATAGCTATTTGGGCTAGTATTTTACGATTAAGAAGCAACTGCCTCTTATATAGATCATGTATTAATTTACTATAACTATAAGATACTCCCTTTTCTCGAATTACTGCGTTTATTCGAGTGATCCACAAACGACGAAAATTTCTCTTTTGTTTATCCCTATCCCGATGAGCCGAAACCAAAGCTCTTATTTTCTGTTGAGTAATAGTTCGAGTAAGTCTTGAATGAGATCCTCGAAAACTTGATGCAAATAAACGAATTTTTGTTCTACGTTTTCGGGCTATATATCCGCGTTTAACTCTAGTCATTGAATAAATAAAATTTTGACAAATAACTAATTGATTTTTTTCTTTCAGTTATTATTTTTCCCGTCCTGGCCTATTAATAATTAATAACCAAACGGATTTTTCCAATGTATAAAATACAAATTCCAATGGCTTTGGCTACTATAACCTTCCCGACCACGATTTTTTCTTTTTTGGGGTATTTTACTGCGAAATATGAAAGAAATTGTGGGTTTCCTCGTTTCTATGGTTACTTCTTAAACGGTGAGGTCTTCTCTATACACCGGAGCCCTTATTTCATTTCATATTTCATCAATGTTATTGGTAACTTGTATAGTTCACACCACACTCTTTGGCTCTACCTATGAATTATCCAGTAATAGGTCTTTCACAATGAGACCCACCTATACAGTAACGGTATTTAATTATGAAAGTTAGCTAGGTAGCTGACCCTCGTAGTCCGTTCTTGACTGAGCGAGAACTTCTTTTTTTTTTAATTTCAATAAGATTTTTCCGCTTAATGGATAACCAGTTGCTACCAATGGAGAATTGTTTCTCATCTTAAATTCAGATGATTGCATTTGCACCAACGGAAACCATAAACTTTATACACAATAGAAGGATAGATTTGCTTATTTTTAGATAGTGAATGGAGTTCCTTCTTCCATTCTATCCTATTCACTAGTACTGATCAGTCATACTGGAAGCAGTTTTCTTGCTTTTTCCTGTCAGCTCATGATCTAAACGAGTCGCACATACACCCTAGTACATGTTCCTCGACGCTGAGGACATCCCCGAAGAGCGGGGGATTTCGTGACATTTCGAATGGGCTGTCTTGTATTTCTAATAAGTTGTTTAATGGTTGGCATGTTGAGTCATATACATAATGGGCTGGTTTAGATTGATCCTAACCGGATTTTTTATTTATTTAATAGTAAACTCGGAGATAAAATCTCAAATCACAGATTTGCACAAAATCCATTTTTTTCATTCAACTGCTACAAGATCAACAATTCCATAAGTTTGGGCTTCTGTTGCTGACATAAAAACGTCTCTTTCCATGTCTTCAGATACAACCCATAAAGGTTTGCGCGTCCTTTGTACATAAACCCTTGTGATGGTTTCGCGTAGTTTCAGCAGTTCTTCCGCTTCCAGGATAAATTCTCCCGTTTGTGCCTCATAAAAAGAACTAGCAGGTTGATGCATCATTACCCTGATAATAGAAGGTTTCTCTATCTGGTGTGATGAAAGAAACAGAAAAGAAAGATAAAGAATAATAGGAAAAAGGATAGAATTGAACAACCGTACGGGCATTATCTTTTATGCATTGCATACGGCTCTATAATCAAATTGACCCCTAACTTTTCCATTCAAGAAAGATAAAAAATAGAATCTATTAGCCCCAGATGGGTAAATGATCAAAATGCCACCCTTCTTTTTTTTTTCGGAGGAGTTAAAAAATACTATGATGGCTCCGTTGCTTTCTATTTTAAAATGGATTTTTTTTATCTTTGATTCAGCAATCCCAAAGTTTCTTTTTGAGCCAATCAAAAAAAAAATTGGTTTTTTGCACTCTTTTTTTTTTATAACTTAAATATTGTTAAGAGCCCGTTAGTGTAAAAACAAACAAGTTTGTGACGCTGAATTGGACTTCCGATAGATAAGAGAAAGTCGGAAATATCTTTTATCTCATACTACTCTCTCGATACATAATCAAATCTTTTGAAAAAAAATACAAAATTTTTCATATCGAATTCGAAGTGCCATGCTATTATTACTTAATATTCATATGGCGAAGGCATAGTTTTCTTTTTTCTCTCAAATAAAAAAACTTCATTGGCGCCAAGCGTGAGGGAATGCTAGACGTTTGGTAATTTCTCCTCCAACCAGAATAAAAGATCCCATTGACGCGGCCAATCCCATGCATATTGTATGGACCTCTGGTCGTACAAATTGCATAGTATCATAAATTGCTATTCCGGGTATTATCCATCCACCAGGGGAGTTTATAAACAAATACAGATCTTTAGTCTCATCCTCGATACTGAGATATACCATAAGACCAATAAGTTGATTCGAGATCTCGCTATCAACCTCTTGGCCTAAAAAAAGTAATCTTTCTCGATAAAGTCGGTTGAGTAGGGTAAAATTGTATCCCTTAGGAACCGTACATGCACCTTTTGATGCATACGGTTCAAAAAAATTGCGAAGAAAAGAATCAATGTATAGATTCCAGTCCTCTTTACTTTTCTTTTTCGGGTTTTTCTAATTTTTTAATGAAAGGGCTTTTTCTTCGATTTTTTAATAAAGATGAATTTTGATTTCTTCTTTAATAATATAAAAAAGGGTAAATAAACTTATCGAATTAACTTCTCATTGATGTATTCTTTCATCGAAATTCAATCCAAATCACGATGGTATTTTCTTGTTCCTGAATGGGTCTCTTTCATCTTTTTAGGTTTATGCTCTACTCCGGGTAAAGATTCGCCCGATTTTGATTTGCACATATAGGACAAATCTTCCCATCACCATTTCTTTTTGTTATGACTTTACAAATAATCATTTATGATACACATAGTAATCATAGATATATTACCAATTGGGTTTTTTTCTAAACGGAGCCTGGATACTTCATTTTTTTCGTCCAGCCAAAGCCAACCATAAATTATTCTAATTGATATAATTCTATGAATTCCCCCAAATAATGCATTTAATTGCACTTCACGCTCCAATTTTTCAATAATTCAATTTCTCTTTCTTGGGCGAAACAGAGGATATCTCGGTCGGGGGAGAGAATGGGGAAATCCCATATGACCCAAGATATCTGACAAGTCGCACTATACGTCAACCCAAGATGCATCTTCCTCTCCAGGACTTCGGAAAGGTACTTTTGGAACACCAATAGGCATGGATTGAAAGAAAAAAGAACTAAATACTATTTTTCACTTTGATGTGGAAACGTAACAATATGGTTTTATTGTCTTTATTTTTATTGTCTTTATAATATTGACTTTATCATATTTATTTTATCCATAGATTAGAAAAATTTAGAAAGAAAGACAAAATAAATAAAGGAAATTTTTTACGAATAGATCCTTCTAATGATAAATGAAGAATGGACATATTTTCTCATAGAAAATGGTATCAATCCACCATTGCATATTGGTACTTATCGAATATAGAATAAATCTGCTTCTCTTTGTTCTTACGAACAGAATTCTTCCATTATTACGAATAGAATATAGAATCAATATTAACTTAATCCTTGTTAGGAAATAATCCCCTGAACAGGGGAAGTCTATAGGATAGTCATAGTATAATTTTTTCCAATGCAATAAAGTTACGTAGTGTCTATTTTTCTTCGATAAAGGGGTATTTTTCATGGGTTTGCCTTGGTATCGTGTTCATACCGTTGTATTGAATGATCCCGGCCGGTTGCTTTCCGTTCATATAATGCATACAGCTCTGGTTGCTGGTTGGGCGGGCTCGATGGCTCTGTATGAATTAGCAGTTTTTGATCCTTCTGACCCTATTCTTGATCCAATGTGGAGACAGGGTATGTTCGTTATACCCTTCATGACTCGTTTAGGAATAACCAATTCATGGGGGGGTTGGAGTATCACAGGAGGAACTGTAACGAATCCGGGAATTTGGAGTTACGAAGGTGTAGCTGGGGCGCATATTGTGTTTTCTGGCTTATGCTTTTTGGCAGCTATCTGGCATTGGGTCTATTGGGATCTAGAAATATTTTCTGATGAACGTACAGGAAAACCCTCTTTGGATTTGCCCAAGATCTTTGGAATTCATTTATTTCTCTCCGGGGTGGCTTGCTTTGGTTTTGGTGCATTTCATGTAACAGGTCTGTACGGTCCTGGAATATGGGTATCCGATCCTTATGGACTAACGGGAAGAGTACAGCCTGTAAATCCGTCGTGGGGCGTGGAAGGTTTTGATCCTTTTGTTCCGGGAGGAATAGCTTCTCATCATATTGCAGCAGGTACACTGGGCATATTAGCGGGTCTATTCCATCTTAGCGTTCGACCGCCACAACGTCTATACAAAGGATTACGTATGGGAAATATTGAAACCGTACTCTCCAGTAGTATCGCGGCTGTCTTTTTTGCAGCTTTTATTGTTGCTGGAACTATGTGGTATGGTTCAGCAACTACTCCCATCGAATTGTTCGGTCCCACTCGTTATCAATGGGATCAGGGTTATTTCCAGCAAGAGATATATCGAAGAGT